AAGAATATAGAACCTAAAAGGGTAATAGAAGTTGCTCTTCTTTGAATCGAGTTGGCCCGAAATCAAATTCAAATAAAGAAAGAAAATCAAAATCAAATGAAAATATTCAATAATTTGAAATCTTTTGAAAAAGTCAAGGTTTTCTTTTTTTTTTTTTTAGTGTCCGTCTATAATGACTGATGAATCAAGAACTTTCAATTGGAACTAAACGAATTCTTTAAATTAGTTTTTCTTACCGTCGTATCTGGATTGAGACTTAGGTAAATGTTTTATTCATATATGTAGATGTAGTAAAAGAACATATCTAATTTAGCTCTTTCATGCCTATTCTAACTAGTTATTTTGGTTTTTTACTGGCTGCTTCAACTATAACCCCAGCTCTATTTATTGGTTTGAACAAGATACGACTTATTTGAAATGAATGAAATGAAATAAACAATTTACAAAAATCAAAATCAAAGCCTTTCAGAATATTTCATTTCGGGTATTCTATGGTTCCTTCCCGCGTCAATTGCCAATTCCTGGTCATTGAGATTCACGGATAATTCAGATTAATATTTAGGGATAGATCTTACCTCTCTTTTTATTCCCTAAAACAAATCGAAATGATTGAAGTTTTTCTATTTGGAATCGTCTTAGGTCTAATTCCTATTACTTTAACAGGATTATTTGTAACTGCATATTTACAATACAGGCGCGGTGATCAGTTGGACCTTTGATTGAGTAACATCTCTTTTTTTGATTGACCTCCTCCTTGTAGGAGGTCAAATTTGAGTTGCAATTCTACTTTGTTTTATTAAGTTATTTCATTGTAATTCGACATAACATAAACGGAATCACGCTCTGTAGGATTTGAACCTACGACATCGGGTTTTGGAGACCCGCGTTCTACCGAACTGAACTAAGAGCGCTTTTTTATATCCTATAACAGTAGATACGATTGTAAAGAAAAGGATTTTTTTATCCCCGAGGGGGTCTTGTGTACATATAGTATGTACAAAGGAAAGATTATGTCCAAAATTTCCCGATCTTACTCAATGAATCCCTCGTAACTGTCCATAAGAGAAAGAATAGGTAGGGATGACAGGATTTGAACCCGTGACATTTTGTACCCAAAACAAACGCGCTACCAAGCTGCGCTACATCCCTTTTAAAAATTGTTGTACAGTGTCATTGTATAAAATCCATGTCTTGTTTTCCACATCCTTCTTTTCTACCTATCTATATAGGTAGAGAGTGTTCTTGTCATTCTTTTTTTTAGGGGGCGGCAAAATTTCATCTGCTGGGTCATTGTACATACGCATTTTAGTTAGTAATTCCTAATTCTAATTTCATTTCAAGCAAAAACAAATGATCTTGAACTAAAAGATCGGGTTATCTATGATTTATGTATTAGAATATCGAACTAGGACTATATATGTATTACAATATACAATACAAATAAAGAATTAAAAGAAATAAGAAAAAAGAATATAAAATAAAAGAAGAAGGAGGATTTTCAATGCGAGATATAAAAACATATCTCTCAACGGCACCTGTGCTAACCACTCTATGGTTTGGGTCTTTAGCAGGTCTATTGATAGAAATTAATCGTTTATTTCCAGATGCCTTGTCATTCCCCTTTTTTTAATCCTGATTGAATTCTTGTATTGATCTGTGAAGAAATGAAGAAGATTTGAGATACAATTCTACGTAACATGGCTCCAATTTCGCTCCCTTTTTCTTTTCTATCCTAAAAAAAGAAGAAAGAGAAAGAAAAAGTGTATCGAACCTCAGTCAAAATACAGTGAATCTACGATAGAATTTGGGGGAAAAGAAATGGAAATGTGGATCCAGTCTAGGGGCGGTTCCCCGAAATTCTAACATAGAAAGAAGAAAATCCTGAGATTAGGATAGGAATAATACATAGTTAGAAAAAATTGTATTAATTAATTATTACGATATTCTTAATATTCTTCTATTAATGAATATGACTCTCTTTCTTTATAGTTATAGTAATTCATAGTAATTCTATTTTAGATTCTAGTATTTCGAAGTCATTCGAAGTCTAATAATTCGAAAAAGAAAATCTTTACAAATTCCATTTCTAGTTAGTAACTTTTATTAATATAGATATAGAATATAGATTCTTTTTTTATTTTCTTTTTATTTGGTTCGGATCAAAAAGAAAATGAGGAGAGTTCTAAAGTGAAGTCGATCCAAAATGAAAAGGAGGTTCATGGCCAAGGGTAAAGATATCAGAATTATAGTGATTTTGGAATGTACCTGTTGTGTTCGAAAGGGTGTCAATAAAGAATCGCCGGGCATTTCTAGATATATTACTCAAAAGAATCGACACAATACACCCAATCGATTAGAATTTAGAAAATTTTGTCGCTATTGTCAAAAGTATACGATTCATGGGGAAATAAAGAAATAGATGGAACAGAGTGCGTGTGTGATTTTTCCAAGTAGCGGGAAGAGTAAGAACTTTACATCTTAACATATATAATACAAACCAAATCCTATTTTGGTCGAATCTTAAATGAATAAGAAAAAAATAGAATTCTATTTTCTAGATTATTTTAGATATAAGGAATAAACAAACAAGGAATAAGCAAACCATGGATAAATCCAAACAACCTTTTCGTAAATCCAAACGATCTTTTCGTAGGCGTTTACCCCCAATTGGATCGGGGGATCGAATCGATTATAGAAACATGAGTTTAATTAGTCGATTTATTAGTGAACAAGGAAAGATCTTATCTAGACGGACGAATAGGTTGACCTTGAAACAACAACGATTAATTACTATTGCTATAAAACAAGCTCGTATTTTATCTTCGTTACCTTTTCGTAATAATGAGAAACAATTGGAGAGAGTAGAGTCGATCCCTAGAACTACTGGTCCTAGAACCAAAAATAAATAGATATACTCCTCAAAACTCCAATCGGAACTCAAGCTCATATTAATGTTTTGCTCGAAAAAAACTAGAATCCAGATTCGATTCTTGTATTCTAAAAAAGGAAAAATGGGGAAGAAATCTTTTTTTCTTGAAAGATGTTCGTTTATTCCTACTACTCAAATCTTAATTTCTTTTTATTCTATCTTCCCGGAGTCCATTCTCCGGGAAATCCTGTTTCAATCATTCTTGTTTCCTGTATAATAGATTCTATGAAGATTCTTTTATTCCTTGATTTGATTTGTATTTTCTTTTTGATTGATGATTTTATTTGAAATAATAGCAAAACAATTCTTATTTGATAGGGCTATTTGCGCAAGTATTTTACGATTCAGAAGCAATTGTCTCTTGTACAGATTGTGGATGAATAGGCTATAACTATAGAATAGCCTATCCTCACGAGTTACCGCATTTATCCGAGTGATCCACAAACGACGAAAATCTCTCTTTTTCCTGCTCCTATCTCGATGAGAGGAAACCAAAGCTCTCATTCTTTGTTGAGTAGTCGTTCGAGTAAGTCTTGAATGAGCCCCTATAAAGGTTGATGCAAATAAACGAATCTTTTTTCGACGTCTCCGAGCTGTATATCCTCGTTTAACTCTGGTCATTGAATCAAATGAAACTTTCTTGAATAACTAATTGATTTCTCTTCTTTTAGTCATCCTTTTCCTCCGGTCGATTAATAACAAAACGGATTCTTCCGATATATAAAATATAAATTCCAATGGCTTTTGCGACTATGACCTTCCCGACCACGATTCTTTCTTTCTTCAAGGTATCTCGCCTGGAAATAAGAAATTTGACTGCTACTAAATAAAAAAGAATAGTGGGTTCCCTCGTTTCTATGGCAACTTCTGAAACGGTGAGGTCCTCTCTATACACCGGAGCCTCTTCTTTCATTTCATCGAATTTTCTTGTGAACTTGTATAGTTCACACTCTTTGGCTCTACCCATCCATTTTTCAATTAGAATTCTTTTTTCAATTCTAATTATAAAGTAATAGTCCTTTTCACAAAAAAGCTATCCATACAGTGACGGCATTTAATTATGAAAGTTGGCTAGGTAGCTGACCCTGTTAGTCCGTTTTTTCAAGAATAGGAGCATAACCTTTTTCCTCCGCTTAATGGATAACTATTTGTTACCAATGGAGAATTCCTTCTCATCTCAAACGGAGTGATTGGATTTGCACCAATAGAAACCATAAATTCATAACATAATTAGGTATATGATAGATCTTTCTTTTTAGATAATAGTCAATTAAATGGCCGTCTTCCACTCTATCTATCCTAATTCATTGGTAGTGGTCGTTGATACTGGTTTTTCATTTCTTCAAACTCATGATCTGAACTAAACGAGTCGCACATACACCCTAGTACATGTTCCTCGACGCTGAGGACATCCTCGAAGAGCGGGAGATTTCGTGACATTTCTTATTGGCTGTCTTGCGTTTCTAATAAGTTGTTTAATGGTTGGCATGGCGTGTCTATAGAATCTCATTCTAGATAGAATAGAGCGGGTTGGCTTAGATCGATCTTAACCTGATGGTTGATGATTATGAATGATTTCTATTCACACGGAAAATTCGAATTTCTCAATGGATTTCGTATATTTATACGGAAATCCCAGTATTTTCATTTTTGACCGCTACAAGATCAACGATGCCATGAGCTTGGGCTTCTGTTGCTGACATAAAAACATCCCTTTCCATATCTTCGGATATAACCCATAAAGGGTTGCCCGTTCTTTGTACATAAACTTTTGTGAGAGTTTCGCGAAGCTTCAATAGCTCTTCTGCTTCCAGGATAAATTCCCCTGCTTGTGCCTCGTAAAAAGAACTAGCAGGTTGGTGAATCATAACCCTGATGATATTGATATAACATCATGAACGGTTCTTCTATTTATATATCATATATCGCACGATTGGGTTAAAGTAAGGGGGAATCAAAATAACAAGAAAAAATAGAATTAAACAACCGTACGGGCATCTTTTGTACATTGCATACGGCTCTGCAATGGAATTGATTTTTCAATAGAAGAAATTCTATCGAAAAGAAGAAATAGAACCCATCCGATCCAAATCGTTAAATGATCCATTTACCACCCTTCCTTTCGTATTTCGTAGTAATAAAAAAGATACTATGATGGTTCTGTTGCTTTATATATTTATCTCGTTTGTGGTTTAGCAATCCCAAAGTTTCTTTTTGATACGATCCAAGAAGGAGAAAATTATTTTTTCCATTTTTTTATTCTTTCTCTCATAACATAAAAATAAGAAAGAGACTTCTGGTGTGGAAGAATAATGGTTTGTGACGCTGAAATTGACTCTTGCTTGTGCTTGACACATAAAATCAAATTGGGAATAACCTTTCTTTCATACTACTATCTCGATAAAAAATCTCATGTTAGAAAAAAACAATAATGGTTTGTTCATATCGAACTCGAAGTGCCATGCTATTATTACTTATTCTTTATTTGATTCATATTCGATACAGCGAAGGCATAGTATTCTTTTTTTTTTCTCAAATAAAAAAACTCATTGGCGCCAAGCGTGAGGGAATGCTAGACGTTTGGTAATTTCTCCTCCGACCAGAATGAAAGATCCCATTGAAGCGGCTAATCCCATACATACTGTATGTACATCCGGTGACACAAATTGCATAGTATCATAAATGGCTATTCCTGGTATTACCCATCCGCCTGGAGAATTTATAAAAAAATAAAGATCCCTAGTAGCATCTTCTATGCTGAGATATACCATGAGACAGACAAGTTGATTCGAGATCTCGCTATCAACCTCTTGGCCTAAAAAAAGTAATCTTTCTCGATGAAGTCGGTTGATTAGGGCAAAATTGTATCCCTGAGGAACCGTACGTGCACCTTTGGATGCATACGGTTCAAAATAATTGCGAAAAAAAAAAGATCAATGTGTCGATTCCAGTCCTATTTCTTTTTTTTTTTTTTAACATGAGTTTTGCCCTCCTTCCCCTTCCCTATATTCTATAATGTAGAAAATCAAAAAGAATTTTATGAACTTATTAAACTAACTTCTCATTGATGTATTGTTTCATCGAAATTCAAATAACGATGTAATTTTCTTGTTCCTGAATGGGCCCTTTCAATTCTTTTAGGTTCTTGTTCTACTCCGGGGGAAGATTTGCCCGAATTCCATTTGCACATATAGGTCAAATGATTCCAGTACCACTTCTTTTTTTTTTTCAATTTGTTTCATACCTTTCCCCAAAATATTCGATGTGTTCATCATACTACTCCATTGGTAGGCAGTTTGAGATTATCCCTATAGTAAGTCTAAGAATAGCCTATGATACAAGTGGTAATCATGTAATCATCATATATTCTACATAATAGATTATATTCTAAGATTCTATTATAGTTCTATTATATTCTATTAAATTACTAATGAATTTCATAATTTATTAAGAATTCAATGAGATTTCTATTTTATTTTTATATTCTTTATTTAATATTTCTTATTTATATTACTACATTTACACTCCCATTCTATTACTTTCATTTCCAATTTGGTATTCTCTGAACGGAGCCTGGATACTTTCTTTTCTCAGTCCAAGTAAACCATCAATTATTTTAATTGATAATATTGATCCCCAATAGGAATTATTGTGCTTCACGCTCCGAATTATTGATGGTTCAATCAATACAATATTGAATATCTATATTTATTGGATTGGGCGAAACAGGGAATACTCGATCGGGGGAGATAACGGGGAAATACCATATGACCAATATGTCTGACAAGTCGCACTATACGTCAATCCAAACTGCATCTTCCTCTCCAGGAATCCGAAAAGGTACTTTTGGAACACCAATGGGCATTAAGATAAAGAAAAAAATGAAGTACTATACTTTACTTTAATATGGAAACGTAACAATGGTTTTATTGTCTTCATCATTTTTTCTCTTTCTTATTTTATATCTTCTTTTTATATCTTATATTCTATATATTATCTAAAATAGAACTGAATATTATTATTCTTATTCTATTATTATATAGATAGAATTATAGTAATTATAGTATGATAGATTCTAATTTAGAATATGAGTTAGAATATTAGTATATAGATATAGACTGGAAGGTTCGTAGAGTAAGACAGAATGAATAAAGAGAAATTGTAACGAACGGGATCGATCGGATCAGCCGATTGTTCGAATGATTTCGAATTCTAAAAGAGTATCTATGCATTCTTTTTCCCTCAAAATCCTCCCATTGCGTATTGGTACTTATCGGGTATAGAATAAGATCTGTTTCTCTTTGTTCTTATAAATATAAATAAAGAGAATTGTTCCCTTCTCTTTCTATTCTATTTCATTAAAAAGAAAAGAAGGGAATACAAATAAATATTAATCCTTTCCTATACAAAATCTACCGAACAGGTGAAATACATGGTCTAGTCTTTTCCAATGCGATAAAGTTACATAATGTCTATTTCTTTTTCAGAAAGGGGTATTTACATGGGTTTGCCTTGGTATCGTGTTCATACTGTTGTATTGAATGATCCCGGTCGATTACTTTCTGTCCATATAATGCATACAGCTCTAGTTTCTGGTTGGGCCGGCTCGATGGCTCTATATGAATTAGCGGTTTTTGATCCCTCCGACCCTGTTCTTGATCCAATGTGGAGACAAGGCATGTTCGTTATACCCTTCATGACTCGTTTAGGAATAACCAATTCGTGGGGGGGTTGGAGTATCTCGGGAGGAACTATAACGAATCCGGGCATTTGGAGTTATGAAGGCGTGGCAGGGGCACATATTTTGTTCTCTGGCTTGTGCTTCTTAGCAGCTATCTGGCATTGGGTGTATTGGGACCTAGAAATATTCTGTGATGAACGTACGGGAAAACCTTCTTTGGATTTGCCCAAGATTTTTGGAATTCATTTATTTCTTTCAGGAGTCGCTTGTTTTGGCTTTGGTGCATTTCATGTAACAGGCTTATATGGTCCTGGAATATGGGTGTCTGATCCTTATGGACTAACTGGAAAAGTACAATCTGTAAATCCAGCGTGGGGTGCGGAAGGCTTTGATCCTTTTGTTCCGGGGGGAATAGCTTCTCATCATATTGCAGCAGGTACATTGGGCATATTAGCAGGTCTATTCCATCTTAGTGTCCGTCCGCCTCAACGTCTATACAAAGGATTACGCATGGGTAATATTGAAACTGTGCTTTCCAGTAGTATTGCTGCTGTTTTTTTTGCAGCTTTCGTTGTTGCTGGAACTATGTGGTATGGTTCAGCAACTACCCCAATCGAATTATTTGGCCCCACTCGTTATCAGTGGGATCAGGGGTACTTCCAGCAAGAAATATATCGAAGAATTGGGGCCGGACTAGCCGAAAATCTGAGCTTATCGGAAGCTTGGTCTAAAATTCCCGAAAAATTAGCTTTTTACGATTACATTGGTAATAATCCAGCGAAAGGGGGATTATTCAGAGCAGGCTCAATGGATAACGGGGATGGAATAGCTGTTGGGTGGTTAGGGCACCCCATATTTAGAGATAAAGAAGGGCGCGAACTCTTTGTACGTCGTATGCCTACCTTTTTTGAAACATTTCCGGTAGTTTTGGTAGATGGAGACGGAATTGTGAGGGCCGATGTTCCTTTTAGAAGGGCAGAATCCAAGTATAGTGTTGAACAAGTAGGGGTAACTGTTGAATTCTATGGTGGTGAACTTAATGGAATCATTTATAGTGATCCTGCTACTGTGAAAAAATATGCTAGACGCGCCCAATTAGGTGAAATTTTTGAATTAGACCGGGCTACTTTGAAATCCGATGGTGTTTTTCGTAGCAGTCCAAGGGGTTGGTTCACTTTTGGGCATGCTACGTTTGCTTTGCTCTTCTTTTTCGGACACATTTGGCACGGCGCCAGAACCTTGTTCAGAGATGTTTTTGCTGGTATTGATCCAGATTTGGATTCTCAAGTGGAATTTGGAGCATTCCAAAAACTTGGAGATCCAACTACAAGGAGACAAGTAGTCTGATACAAAATTCCTTTGCCATCTTTTGCCTCTATTTTTTTTTTTATTTTATTCTAGTATTTCTAGTATTTAGAGTATTGAAATTTAGATTTCTATTAGATTTAGATATAGTATTTAGCTATTTAGTATTTCAAATTTGTTCATTTCTATAATGAAGCTAGAATTTAGATTTTAGATATTAATTGAATCTATTATCTATTTCATATTGAATATATTTATTTTCTATTTTCTTTCTAAATTCTTCTTCTTTTTTCTTTTTATGTATAAATAGATATAAATAGAATAATATATTCTATTAGAAGAATATAGAAAGATTAGAAATAGAATAAGAATAATACAATAGAAATATAGAATAGAATAGTAATAAGATATGACTATATCTATATATAGTATATATACATACTATATAGATAATAATAGTTAGTAATAGGAAATTTTTAGTAAATTGTAAATATCAATTTAGAATTTATTTAGTAAATGATCCAAAATGAATAGGTGTGGAAGCTATAATTGTAAACCACGATCAAATCTATGGAAGCATTGGTTTATACATTCCTCTTAGTTTCGACTTTAGGAATAATTTTTTTCGCTATCTTTTTTCGAGAACCACCTAAAGTTCCAACTAAAAAATGAAATGATTTTTCATTATTTCCATTGAAGTAATGAGCCCCCCAATATGAATATGGGGGGCTCATTACTTCAACTAGTCCCCATGTTCTTCGAAGGGATCTCTTAATTTTTGAGAGGGTTGCCCAAAAGCGGTATATAAGGCATACCCAGTAAAGCTTACAAGTAAACCGGATATGGAGATGGCGACTAGGGTTGCTGTTTCCATTTTTTCGATAATTTCAAGATTACAAAGGATCACGATAATATCGTTTATTTACAACTACAACGGAATGGTATACAAAGTCAACAGATTTCAACTCATGATGAAAGAGGATTTATGGCTACAAAAACCGTTGAGAGTAGTTCTAGATCTAGGCCAAGACGAACTGGCGTAGGGAGTTTATTGAAACCATTGAATTCGGAATATGGAAAAGTAGCTCCAGGGTGGGGGACTACACCACTTATGGGAGTTGCAATGGCTCTATTTGCAATATTTCTATCTATTATTTTAGAGATTTATAATTCATCTGTTTTACTGGATGGAATTTCAATTAATTAGTTCATAAAAACTAGGAAGTCCTAGTTTTTCAATCAAAAAAGATTCTTTTACTTATACTCACTTAATGCTTAAAATACTTAATACTTCAACTTAAGATTACCTAAGACTTGGATTTATAGACCATTCCGGTAGTTCGATCGTGAAATTTATTTGTTTCGATATTTCATTTCCGGAATATGAGCGTGTGACTTGTTATAATCGATCCTATTGATAATACAGAGAACGGACCTGTCATCTCTATCAAGATGATTCTACCTCGTCAGATATTTATTCTAGTCTCTGGAGCACGGACTATATAGAATAGATCAAGAAAAGAAATATTTGAACTATGATTCATACCTATTATTCAGACCTCGCAACCGGATTAAAAAAAAGGGAAATAGGTCTTTTATAAATCAAACAATTTTTTTCTTCATACTTCTTTTGACCGAAATAAACCTATTTCTCTAGATTTTGTTGAGTTATTACATTGATTTAAGAAGTGATGATCAAATGGTTTTTACTCAGAAAACCTTTGAGTTTAGCTTTGGCTTTCTTAAATCATCGTGGTTCTAGTATGAATCTGAGGTTTCAATTGATTCATAGGGTCTCAACAAGAGAATTCCTATCAAAAAAAAAGAGATAGGGAAGAGAAGATTCAAGAAGCCTGTCACGATTAACATAAAGAAAGATGGACGAGCCAACTTGAGATTTTATTTCTTGGCATTATCATCACAAAGAAGAGATTCCGGATTTTTCTTACTTCGTATCTTTGGGTCAAATCGAGTCAAGCGGCTAAGCCACAAGAAGTTTTAAACTCTCTATTCCATATCCGTTGAAACCAGTATTTGTGTGTTTCGGCTTGAGCCGTACGAGATGAAATTCTCATATACGGCTCTCAGAGGGGGAGTCTTTCTTGGGTTACCTATCTCAATAAAGTATATGATTGGTTCGAGGAACGTCTCGAGATTCAAGCGATTGCAGATGATATAACTAGTAAATATGTTCCTCCTCATGTCAACATATTTTATTGTCTAGGGGGGATTACACTTACTTGTTTTTTAGTACAAGTAGCTACGGGTTTTGCTATGACCTTTTACTATCGTCCAACTGTTACAGAGGCTTTTTCCTCTGTTCAATACATAATGACTGAGGCCAACTTTGGTTGGTTAATTCGATCAGTTCATCGATGGTCAGCAAGTATGATGGTTCTAATGATGATCTTGCACGTATTTCGTGTGTATCTTACGGGTGGGTTTAAAAAACCCCGCGAATTAACTTGGGTTACAGGGGTGGTTCTGGCTGTATTGACCGCATCTTTTGGCGTAACTGGTTATTCCTTACCTCGGGACCAAATTGGCTATTGGGCAGTAAAAATTGTAACAGGCGTGCCTGAAGCTATTCCTATAATAGGATCGCCTTTGGTAGAATTATTACGTGGAAGTGCTAGTGTGGGCCAATCCACTTTGACTCGTTTTTATAGTTTACATACTTTTGTATTGCCTCTTCTTACTGCCGTATTTATGTTAATGCATTTTCCAATGATACGTAAGCAAGGTATTTCGGGTCCTTTATAGAGAGGGCAGATCATAGATATTTTTAATTTATCATATCGGGGGAGGAACAAGAGTCTTTCATTGCTACAAATATGGATTATTTAAGAATAAGGCATGTTTTTTGGATACTTCTATTCAACTCTGAAGTATTGTTTATTTGATACGAATCGAATAGTTGAAGTATATTTTCCTAAAAGAGGATGGATTATGGGAGTGTGTGACTTGAACTATTGATTGGCCCATGCAGATATATTATTTTATCCGCCACATTGGAATTCACAACCCAATGTGTCTCCGCATCCAACCATCACGTCAGTCCCTTTATGTAGCATAGGATAGGCCGGTTCGCTTGAGGAGAATATTTTCTATGATCATACCCGAATCATGTCATGCATGAACAGGCTCCGTAAGATCCCTAGAATAAGTGATGTGGAATGACCCAATGTTCTATTTATTCCACTTTGTTTGATTTTTCTTTTTTTTTTTTTAGTCTTTTTATTATAATGAATTGATAGTATTAGTATTTCGTATTAATTTGATAGTAATCTTAGTAAGTTTTTTATAGTATGTAGATGCATTCATTTCCTCTGCATCGACCCTGATCTATGATACTATCGGAGTGAAATAAGGGATCTAAGGAAGAACAGGGGCTAGACTTTATTAGTAACAAGTAAAAACTTTGTATTTTTGTATGTAATACAATCGAGATATTGTGGGGATAAATACCAACCAAAAGACATGAGACAATCCAAAAAGCACTTGATCATGATCGAATTTGTAAGCCTACTTGGATATTGAGCATTTCCTTGTTGCCAGAACTTAATTCTTTGCAATGAATCGTTGCAACTTGGGGAAATGGAATTTGAGAAATCTTTTCTTACATAGAGTCATTCTACATTATATATGTAGATATGTATGAAATATAGATCTTCTATGGACCTATTTATGTTCTATGAATCTATTTCTGTGATTCTTTTGATTCTTGCTCGAGCCGGATGATAAAAAATTATCATGTCCGGTTCCTTTGGGGGATGGATCCACAAGGATTCACCTATCCAAATAACAAAGAAACCTGATTTGAATGATCCTGTATTAAGAGCTAAATTGGCTAAAGGGATGGGACATAATTATTATGGAGAACCTGCATGGCCCAATGATCTTTTATATATTTTTCCAGTAGTAATTCTAGGCACTATTGCATGTAATGTGGGCTTAGCAGTTCTAGAGCCGTCAATGATCGGTGAACCGGCGGATCCGTTTGCAACTCCGTTGGAAATATTACCCGAATGGTACTTCTTTCCCGTATTTCAAATACTTCGCACAGTACCCAATAAGTTATTGGGTGTTCTTTTAATGGTTTCAGTACCAATAGGATTATTGACAGTACCTTTTTTGGAGAATGTCAATAAATTCCAAAATCCATTTCGTCGTCCAGTAGCTACAACAGTCTTTTTGATCGGTACCGCAGTAGCCCTTTGGTTAGGTATCGGAGCAACTTTACCTATTGAGAAATCCCTAACTTTAGGTCTTTTTCAAATTGATTAAACCGTTAAATACCACGACATAGGTATCTAAGGAAGATCCCCTTCTGGATCTTCCTTAGATACATCAATCTTATTATAATCTATTATGCAAATATAATGAAAACTTTTTCTTAGGTAAATCGATTGCAAAATGCTTATGTAGAGTACCCAATATCTGTTTTACATCTTCTATGCGAAAATATTCCATTTTCATAAGATCTTCTTTACTGTAACTCAAAAGGTCCAATAATGTATGTATATTGGACCTTTTGAGACAATTATAGGTTCTGGAAGACAATTCTGATTGGTCAATAAAAATACATGTCAATGGAATTCCTTTTTTGTTTTTCTTGAGATTAGTGAATCTGTCTTGAAAGCAAAAGGGTAGATTCCCTCTGTTTTCATTTTCCTCGAAATTCATGTCCTCTTCCTCTGCATGTAGAAAAGGAATCAATAAATCAATCAAATTACGAGAAGCTTCATAAAGTGCTTCTTTAGGAGTTAAACTTCCATTCGTCCATATTTCTAGAAAGAGTATCTCTTGTTTTTCATTCCCATTCCCATAAGAATGAATACTATGATTCGCATTTCGAACAGGCATGGATACAATATCTATAGGATAACTTCCATCGTGAGAGTCGTTTGTGGATTTCATACGATATCCGCGATCTCTCTTGATTTTTAATTCAATACACAAATCAATTGGTTCTGTCAGGTTAGCTATATGCTGTGTCGTGTCAACTATTTCTACAGAAGGCGGTGAGATGATATCTTGAGCTGTTATGTATTTTGGACCCCTGACGCAAATGGATGCGTCCCTAACTCCATAGAGATTACTTCTCAGTACAATCTCTTTCAAATTTATTAAAATCTCATGTACTGATTCTTCAATACCTGCTATCGTAGAATATTCATGCAGCACATTTTCAGATGTTGCACGTGTGATACATGTTCCTTCTATTTCTCCAAGTAAAGCCCTTCGCATGGCAATACCTATGGTATCGGCTTGACCTTTCATAAGCGGGGACAGAACGAAACGACCATAATAAAGACGCTTGCTGTCTACTCTTGATTCAACACATTTCCACTGTAGTGTTCGAGTGGATCCTGCTACTTCTTCTCGAACCATACTATTATTTTTCTTTTATTTATGATTATTGGATCAGATCATTGAATCATTTATTTCTCTTGGAATCTCTTGAATTATTATTTCTACACACGTCTTTTTTTAGGGGGGCGACATCCATTATGCGGCATGGGTGTTACATCACGTACGAAACTTAATAGCATCCCATTTCTACGAATGGCTCGTAATGCCGCATCTCTTCCGAGACCTGGACCCTTTATCATAACTTCTGCTCGTTGCATACCCTGATCAACTAATGTACGAATAGCATTAAATGCCGCGGCTTGGGCAGCATAGGGTGTTCCTTTTCTTGTGCCTCTGAATCCAGAAGTACCTGCGGAAGCCCAAGAAACTACCCGACCTCGTACGTCTGTAACAGTTACAATAGTGTTGTTGAAACTCGCCTGAACATGAATAACTCCTTTTGGTATTCTACGTTCATTCTTATTTGAACCAATGCGTGCATTCTTACGTAAACCAATTTTTGCTATAGGTTTTGTCATATTTTATTAGATCATATTCATAAGAATAAAATAAAAAGAAAGAAGAATCATAAATCTACAGAAAGATACGGAGATATCCATTTCATATGAAAACGAATCCATTCTTCTTTCTTTTTACATGTACATGGGTTTTTCTTTTAAAGAGTTCTTGATTTAGAACTTGAGAAGGATTACCCCTGTCTCTGTTTATGTCTCGGATTGGAACAAATGACTATAATTCGCCCTCGCCTACGAATCAAGCGACATTTTTCACAAATTTTACGAACAGAAGCCCTTATTTTCATATTTAGAATTCCTTACCTTCATTCTGAATCTATTATTTTGGAAACAAAAATAAGTTTATTGCATTTTTGAACTTCGAATTATATCCCTACGAAAAGGATGTTTAAAAGAATGATCTAATCGTTCGAATCTTTTTTGCGAAGTCTATAAATTATACGTCCCCTGGTTGAATCATAACGACTCATTTCGATTTTTACTCTATCTCCGGGTAGTATACGTATAAAACTGCGCCGTATTCTCCCTGAAATATAACCTAGAATTAGATCTTCATTATCTAACCGAACTCGGAACATACCGTTGGGAAGTGATTCAGTAATTAAACCCTCATGAATCAATTTTTGTTCTTTCATTCCAGGGAACCCCCTTTAAGTATCAACTAATAGAGGAAGAGTTATATAATTCACTTCTCTTCTCTATTTTACAAATAGTAAGTTCGAGAGAAATTTAGGGTACCCGAGGAGAATCACCATATATAACACAAAATTTCTCCTCCAATTTTTTCTAGTCGAGCTTCTCGATCTGTCATTATACCTCGAGAAGTAGAAAGAATTACAATTCCCATTCCACCTAAAATCTTAGGAATTCGTTGATAGTTGGAATAGATTCGTAGACCGGGTCGGCTGATACGCTTTAAAATTATTTTATTCCCTTTCCTAGTCTTTCTATGTCGTAAGGTTGAAACCAAGAAATTTTTTTGACTTTCTTGATGTTTTCGGACGTTTTCAATAAAACCTTCTCGTAAAAGTATTTTCACAATGTTTTTAGTGATATTAGTAGATACTATTTGAACTCTTCCCTTTTGATCCATGTCAGCATTTCTTATAGAAGTTATTATATCGGCAATAATGTCCCTACCCATGACGAACTATAGTTATTGGTGCCTCCTCATTTTTATATAATCAACATGCTTCTTTTTTGTTTTATTTTTTATTTAATTCTTTTTTTTTTTTTTAATTCTTAAATTCTAAAAAATTATTAGAAATTTAAAGTATATGCATGAGACACAATCTATTAATCGGATCTATTTCAGATATTTGAATATTCTATTCTATCTATATATTATAGATATATATAGGATATATCCTATTTTCATCTATAATACTTCGGGTGCTAATGAAACTATTTTAGTAAAATTCAACTGTCTCAATTCCCGAGCAATCGCACCAAAAATTCGAGTTCCTTTTGGATTTCCTTCTTGATCAATGATAACCGCTGCATTGTCATCATATCGTATTATCATGCCGTTGTCACGTTTGAGTTCTTTACACGTGCGTACAATCACAGCTCTAATTATTTCTGATCTTTCTAGAGGCATGTTGGGCACTGCTTCTTTTATTACAGCAACAATAACATCGCCGATATGAGCATATCGGTGATTACCAGTTCCTATGATTCGAATACACATCAATTCTTTAGCTCCACTGTTATCCGCTACATTCAAAAGGGTCTGAGGTTGAATCATATCATTCTTATTTGAATCTCTTATTTCAATGCAAGGGATAAGGGAAAAAAGAAATATTGTCTGTCCAGAGATAAATAAATCCGTGGTTGTTTTTTCATTCTCAATACTCCTTTTACTTTTGTTTACCTATCCTGAAATAACAAATTGAGTTCGTATAGGCATTTTGCATGCAGCTATTTCCATAGCAGCTTTGGCTACAGTTTCTGATACTCCACTCATTTCATAAAGTATTCGGCCCGGTTTAACAACGGATACCCAATATTCGGGGGATCCCTTGCCCGAACCCATACGTGTTTCTGTAGGTCTTACAGTAACAGGTTTGTCGGGAAAGATACGTACCCATATCTTTCCACCACGACGCGCATATCGTGTCATTGCTCTTCGTCCTGCTTCTATTTGTCTAGCTGTGATCCAAGCAGGTTCAAGTGCCTGAAGAGCATATCTGCCAAAACAAATATGATTGCCTCGACAAGATATTCCCTTCATTCTACCTCTATGTTGTTTACGAAATCTGGTTCTTTTGGGGTTATAGTTGATGGTTGTTTCTGAATTCCATCTCTACTGCAGAGCCGGACATGAGAGTTTCTTCTCATCCAGCTCCTCGCGAATGAAATGATTCAATAATATTACATATATACATGTATTTATGTATTTCATTCTCTATCAAAAGATAGAATATACTAATATATACTAATTCTTTTTGATATTGAATTTCTTACATAGGTAGCTGTATATATATAACTAGATAACTAGGCGTGTTTGTTTATATATAATGCTTCTTTCTTTTATCAAGATTTCTAAAGTATTTTACTTTACCTCTATTGAATCACGCCAATAGTCATCCAATAAATGAAATAAAAATAAAGAAAGGGTTCGCGGGCGAATATTGACTCTTTCCTCCTTCATTTGTAGGGTCAATTCATGACCCTTAAGAAGAAATCCATTTTTTCTTGGTTCATTCCGCCATCCTACCCAATGAATCATTAGGATTGATTCGTTTTCAAGAAAATCCTATGTAGTCACAGGTTCCATCGTTCCCATAGCTTCTCCATTAATGTTTAGGCCTGAACTCTGCAATGGAGCTCTCAACAAAATCTGTTATTTGTTTCCGAGTCAGTCTCCTCAGTTTTTCTTAACCCGAAGCTCAATTAAATTATTCTCTATTTTCTATTTTTTATATTCTAGATTTTTCTATCTTTGATATTTGCTATCTTATTATTTCTTTATCTATTTCTATCTTATTAGATACATAATAGACTATATTATACATATTTATTAGATTATTTAGATTCTTATTTTCATTTAATTTCTTTTCTTATATTTATTCTATTTTATTTCTATTTTTTATTTGTATATTTCTTATTATATTGGAATTGTGTATTTTGTATTTTTATTGTTTGATGCTTTATAACACTGCTTTTTATGGGGTAATTCTTCATAAACCATACATATGGGAATCATATATCATTGAGATCTTTATTCTCTCTTTCTATCATCCTTCCATTTTTCCACATCCCTTTTTTTTTCACAATTAATAATCAGATTTCTTTTTTATGAAAAGAATTTCAGTTGCTACAACTATATGATCGATTCAGTCATATAGTTACTGTTTCTTGGGATCTCGACAATACGAAGCAATAAGTTGGTTATTAGTTTTGAGTTTCTTTAGTTTTGATAGTTACTAAGTTTATAGTGGGGTCAACCTGTTTTTTTTTTTAATCTCAATTCTCAACTCTAAAGAGAAAACTAACGAGTCACACACTGAGCATAGCAATTATACTAAAATATAAATTAAATAAAGGGTAAATCAAATTTTTATTTAACCTTATAGAATTAGAATTGTTCGTTTTTCTTTGATTAAGAAAAAAAAAAAAATAAAAAGAAAGAAATAGTTTCTAAATCTTTTCTATCGATGAGCAGAATGGCGAGATAAAGAAAGATCCATTATTCTTATTTTCTTATTCTTGGTTTACAAATATCCAAATTTTGATGCCTAAGACTCCATAGATAGTTCTAATTGTATGGGAACAGTGATCAATTTTAGCGCGAATTGTTTGTAAGGGAACCCTGCCTTCTCTGATCCATTCGACACGTGCAATCTCTTTTCCGTCGATACGCCCTGCAATTTGCACTTGAATTCCTTTTGTACCTGTTTGTTCAGTTAATTCAATAGCTTTTTTCATTGCCTTTCGAAATGAGACTCTATTTTTTAATTGTAAAGCTATATATTCTGCAAGAATATTAGGTTGTCCATAAGGCTTTTCAATTCTTGTGATAGCAATGTTAAGTCTCCGGTTTACAGAATGAAACTCTTTTTGTACATTCATCTGTAATTCTTCGACTCCCCGTGTTCGTCCTTCTATTAATAAATTTGGAAATCCAATATAGATTATGACCTGAATCAAATCTATTCTTTTTTGAATTCCTATATGGGCAATTCCTTCGAAACCTGAAGATATTCTCTTCTTTTTTTTTACATAGTCCTTAATACAATTCCGTATTCTTTCATCTTCTTGTAGACCCATGGAAAAATTCTTTGGTTTTGCGAACCAAAAAGAATGATGACTTTGAGTTGTTCCAAGTCTAAAACCAAGTGGATTTATTTTTTGTCCCATATTTTTCTATTATTTTTCCATCCATTTTTTTCTAAATAGGAATCTAAATTATATTTCTTTAGATGAATAAAAAATCTCTATTTTTCTTTTAAAAGAATCTTTATATGACAAGTGGTTTTTTTTATCATATAACTACGCCCTCGAGCCCGGGGTCTTAACTTTTTCACAATAGCACCTCTATTGACTTCAGCTTTACTAATAAATAAATCAGCTTCATTCAAACCCATATTATGACTAGCATTTGCTGCTGCAGAATAAACTAATTTTAAGATTGGATAAGATGCCCGATAAGGCATTAGTTCCAGTATCATAAGTGTTTCCTCATAAGAACGTCCGCGAATCTGATCAATTACTCTTCGTGCTTTGAAAACAGACATACATATATGTTGAGCTAACACGTTTGCTTCTCTATCCGAATTTTCGTTCTTTATCATAAAAGTTCTCCCCCGCCAATGAATGATAAGTGCTTAGGTGAAGTATAGTATAAGATAAGTCAGAAAAGTCTAAGTCTTAGTATATTAGTCTACTAGAAAAAGAAAAGAAATATACCTATACTCTTACTATAAGATAAAGACTCTTAAGTCTAAATACTATTAAGATAAGGCTTTTCACATGAATACTTAGTAGAACGACTAACGACGAGATTTATTATCGTTTCTCGCGTGTCTCACGAAAGTGAGAGTAGGTGCGAATTCTCCCAATTTGTGACCGACCATACGATCTGTGATATAAATAGGTAAATGTTCCTTTCCATTATGAATAGCGATTGTATGGCCAATCATTGTGGGTATAATGGTAGATGCCCGAGACCAAGTCACTATGATTTCTTTCT